GGTTGAGTTTGTTGTTTGTTGTTTGTTGTTTGTTGTTTGTTGTTTGTTGTTTGTTGTTTGTTGTTTGTTGTTTGTTGGTCTAGGGATATTTCTTTAATAGTTTTTGGTGGTTTTGGCGCCGGCATGTGCAAGTTGATTTGCTTGATTTTATTAATGCAATTCTAGTATTGATGTTATGTGAAAAAATGTGAAAAAAGTATGAATAAAATTCGTGACAAACATACCATAGGTATTTAGTCGAAAAGTCTCTAGTGTTGGTTGAAAAGTTAGAGGAAGTGTAAAGGTAGTAAATCATGTCCAGCAAGCATTCACTAATTAGCCTCATAAGTAGGAGCTTGCGGGGATACCATAACCAGATGGAAAGCAAAGTGCATCAGTGTCAAAATGATTCCCCATATACGCAAACCGTCTCATTCAGTAACTCTTGAGGACCAACGCAAGACCGCCGACCATGTGATGCTCAGGTCTTAGATTGTTATTTCCCGTCGCACTGGAAGGGTGACCTGTGAAGACGCCCCAAAAAAAAAGGGAACCAAAAGTGCTAAGGCTATCCAGATGTCGCGATTACGAGGCAAGATGTTGATATATAGCCTACCAGATGTTTCTGTGAAGAACAAGTTGAGAGGATGAATCAAGGAATGGCCCTGACAGAGGAACCAGAGGCGCAAAAGTGCAAGTAGTGCTAGGGGTTTAGGGGGAAAGAATGGTCCTGAAGCTAGTCATGAAGCGTCTTATATGCGGCGGGTTGCTGATTTCTCGTGAGAAGAACGATTAATAGATAACCTGGTACTTCAGACGCAGGTACAGCTGGAAGGAGTGGCAGTGTTTGTCCTGAGACCATTAATATCTTGGGGTCAAGTATAGTCGTATCCGTAGGTCAAGTTAGGTATAAAGTAGCATTGTGCTGGTTTTAGTACAGGATTTAGTGGTATTGTCCGTAGATCATTGACTGTGTCGTACCTGTGGGAGGAATGGTTTGGTGGAGGGATTTCCCTGCCCGGGTGTCTGTTTAATGGGCCTGGTACATGCATTGGATGTTTGTAGTGCATGCATTAAATGTCTGTAGTACATACATTGGATGTTTATGGTACATGCATTGAATGTCTATGGTACATGCATTGGATGTTTATAGTACATGCATTAGATGTGTGTAGTACATGGATTGAATATGTTCTTCTAGCATGGATGTAATGTATATGGGGTAAATATCTTAATGTACAGCAGGACATAGGTAGGTTAAATTTGTATGGGGGGGTAGGGGGGGTCCTTTAATTAGATGTATTTTAGTGTTTCTGTGGTTGAGGTAGCTTTCAACGACGGCTTTTCAAGCCGTAGACCTTGGAGAAAAGCCAAGCAGAAACTGCTAATGACTTATTTTGTATTTTTTCTAGGGGTATGTTTTGCTCTGGGGGGGCTGGCGGTAGCGTCTAATCCGTCACCGTACTATGGGGTAGTTGGATTGGTGTTAGCATCTGTTGTTGGTTGTGGGTGGTTGTTGAGTTTGGGGGTTTCTTTCGTATCTTTGGTGCTGTTTATGGTCTACTTAGGTGGAATACTAGTAGTTTTCGTTTATTCTGTATCGCTGGCGGCCGACCCCTTTCCAGTGGCTTGAGGGGATCAGCGTGTGGTAGGGTATGGGGTGGGGTTGATTTTGGTGCTTGCTGTGGGTGTAGGGGTTATGGGGGTTGTGGGGGGCTGAGAGTGGGGGGTAATTACTGTTGATAGTGGGGGACTGGTTTCAGTTCGGTTGGATTTTAGTGGAGTGGCAATATTTTATTCGCGCGGGGCGGGGATGTTTTTGGTAGCTGGGTGAGGGTTACTGTTGACTTTGTTTGTTGTGTTGGAGCTTGTGCGGGGGTTGTCTCGTGGGGCGATTCGGGCAGTTTAGGGGGGCGCCGCCAGAAAATAGTTTAATGTAAAATGCCAGCTTTGGGAGCTGGGGATGGAGGTTTAAGTCCTCTTTTTCTGACATGCTTTGGCAGGATGGTTGGGGTGGCATGAACTCTAAGAAGGGGTGTAGCCTTCACTCTTTGGCTTACAAGACCAATGTTTTGTATAAACTATTAGAGTATTTTTGGTGGAGTATTTTGTTTTCTAGGGCCCCGAGAGTGGGGAAGAGGATGAGAAGGATAGTGAAGTAGGTGAGAGAGGCTAGTTGGCCGATGATGATGAATGGGTGCTCTACTGGTTGGCTGCCTACTCATGTTAGGATGAGGAGGTTGGCGATGAGTGTTCAGAATAGGAGTTGAGAGAGTGGGCGGAAGGTTATTGTGCGTTGTTTGGACTTGTGGAGAAAGGGCATTAGGAATAGAACTAGTACGGAGGCGGCTAGGGCTAGTACTCCTCCTAGTTTGTTGGGGATTGAGCGTAGAATGGCGTATGCAAATAGAAAGTATCACTCTGGTTTGATGTGAGGGGGTGTGACTAGAGGGTTTGCTGGTGTAAAGTTTTCTGGGTCCCCTAGCAGGTTGGGTGAGAATAGGGCTAGGGTGGTTAGGGGGAGGAGTATGAGTACGAATCCTAGAATGTCTTTTAGAGTAAAGTAGGGGTGGAATGGGATTTTGTCGCAGCTTGATACGATGCCTAGGGGGTTGTTCGAACCTGATTCGTGTAGGAAAATTTAGTGGGGATTTTAGTGGAAGTATTTAAGGATCAAGATGAAAGATATGAAAGATACGAAAGATGACGAAGGTTGATTTTATTAATGCAATTCTAGTATTGATGTTATGTGAAAAAATGTGAAAAAAGTATGAATAAAATTCGTGACAAACATACCATAGGTATTTAGTCGAAAAGTCTCTAGTGTTGGTTGAAAAGTTAGAGGAAGTGTAAAGGTAGTAAATCATGTCCAGCAAGCATTCACTAATTAGCCTCATAAGTAGGAGCTTGCGGGGATACCATAACCAGATGGAAAGCAAAGTGCATCAGTGTCAAAATGATTCCCCATATACGCAAACCGTCTCATTCAGTAACTCTTGAGGACCAACGCAAGACCGCCGACCATGTGATGCTCAGGTCTTAGATTGTTATTTCCCGTCGCACTGGAAGGGTGACCTGTGAAGACGCCCCAAAAAAAAAGGGAACCAAAAGTGCTAAGGCTATCCAGATGTCGCGATTACGAGGCAAGATGTTGATATATAGCCTACCAGATGTTTCTGTGAAGAACAAGTTGAGAGGATGAATCAAGGAATGGCCCTGACAGAGGAACCAGAGGCGCAAAAGTGCAAGTAGTGCTAGGGGTTTAGGGGGAAAGAATGGTCCTGAAGCTAGTCATGAAGCGTCTTATATGCGGCGGGTTGCTGATTTCTCGTGAGAAGAACGATTAATAGATAACCTGGTACTTCAGACGCAGGTACAGCTGGAAGGAGTGGCAGTGTTTGTCCTGAGACCATTAATATCTTGGGGTCAAGTATAGTCGTATCCGTAGGTCAAGTTAGGTATAAAGTAGCATTGTGCTGGTTTTAGTACAGGATTTAGTGGTATTGTCCGTAGATCATTGACTGTGTCGTACCTGTGGGAAGAGTGGTGGTCTTAAGGTTATGCCCGTGTACATGTTGATGAATATAGTACATGCATTAAATGTATTTTCCTAGCATGAATGTAATGTATATGGGGTAAATATATTAATGCACAGTAATACATAGGTAGGTTAAATTTGTATGGGGGGGTAGGGGGGGTCCTTTAATTAGATGTATTTTAGTGTTTCTGTGGTTGAGGTAGCTTTCAACGACGGCTTTTCAAGCCGTAGACCTTGGAGAAAAGCCAAGCAGAAACTGCTAATGACTTATTTTGTATTTTTTCTAGGGGTATGTTTTGCTCTGGGGGGGCTGGCGGTAGCGTCTAATCCGTCACCGTACTATGGGGTAGTTGGATTGGTGTTAGCATCTGTTGTTGGTTGTGGGTGGTTGTTGAGTTTGGGGGTTTCTTTCGTATCTTTGGTGCTGTTTATGGTCTACTTAGGTGGAATACTAGTAGTTTTCGTTTATTCTGTATCGCTGGCGGCCGACCCCTTTCCAGTGGCTTGAGGGGATCAGCGTGTGGTAGGGTATGGGGTGGGGTTGATTTTGGTGCTTGCTGTGGGTGTAGGGGTTATGGGGGTTGTGGGGGGCTGAGAGTGGGGGGTAATTACTGTTGATAGTGGGGGACTGGTTTCAGTTCGGTTGGATTTTAGTGGAGTGGCAATATTTTATTCGCGCGGGGCGGGGATGTTTTTGGTAGCTGGGTGAGGGTTACTGTTGACTTTGTTTGTTGTGTTGGAGCTTGTGCGGGGGTTGTCTCGTGGGGCGATTCGGGCAGTTTAGGGGGGCGCCGCCAGAAAATAGTTTAATGTAAAATGCCAGCTTTGGGAGCTGGGGATGGAGGTTTAAGTCCTCTTTTTCTGACATGCTTTGGCAGGATGGTTGGGGTGGCATGAACTCTAAGAAGGGGTGTAGCCTTCACTCTTTGGCTTACAAGACCAATGTTTTGTATAAACTATTAGAGTATTTTTGGTGGAGTATTTTGTTTTCTAGGGCCCCGAGAGTGGGGAAGAGGATGAGAAGGATAGTGAAGTAGGTGAGAGAGGCTAGTTGGCCGATGATGATGAATGGGTGCTCTACTGGTTGGCTGCCTACTCATGTTAGGATGAGGAGGTTGGCGATGAGTGTTCAGAATAGGAGTTGAGAGAGTGGGCGGAAGGTTATTGTGCGTTGTTTGGACTTGTGGAGAAAGGGCATTAGGAATAGAACTAGTACGGAGGCGGCTAGGGCTAGTACTCCTCCTAGTTTGTTGGGGATTGAGCGTAGAATGGCGTATGCAAATAGAAAGTATCACTCTGGTTTGATGTGAGGGGGTGTGACTAGAGGGTTTGCTGGTGTAAAGTTTTCTGGGTCCCCTAGCAGGTTGGGTGAGAATAGGGCTAGGGTGGTTAGGGGGAGGAGTATGAGTACGAATCCTAGAATGTCTTTTAGAGTAAAGTAGGGGTGGAATGGGATTTTGTCGCAGCTTGATACGATGCCTAGGGGGTTGTTCGAACCTGATTCGTGTAGGAAAGTGAGGTGAATTAGGGTGAGACCTGCAATTGCGAAGGGGAGGAGAAAGTGTAGGGCAAAGAATCGGGTTAGGGTAGGGTTGTCTACTGAGAATCCTCCTCATGCTCATTCTACAAGGGTTTGGCCGATGTAGGGGATGGCTGAGAATAAGTTGGTGATTACTGTGGCGCCTCAGAATGATATCTGTCCTCATGGTAGGACGTAGCCCACGAAGGCAGTTGCTATAAGGGTGAGTAGGAGGATAACACCTGTGTTTCATGTCTCTTTGTACAGGTATGAGCCATAGTAAAGTCCTCGTCCAATGTGGAGGTAGATGCAGATGAAGAAAAATGAAGCCCCATTTGCATGTAGGTTGCGGATTAGTCAGCCGTACTGTACGTTTCGACATGTGTGGGCGACGGATGAGAAGGCGAGAGTTGTATCCGCGGTGTAGTGCATGGCGAGCAATAGACCGGTTAGGATTTGTGTCATTAGGCAGATACCTAGTAGGGATCCGAAGTTTCATCAGGCGGAGATGTTTGAGGGGGTGGGTAGGTCGATTAGGGAGTTGTTGATTATTTTTAGCAGGGGGTGTGATTTTCGGATATTGGGGGCCATTAATTTTGGTTCTGTGTATTGAGAGAATGATTAGGATAGATAGGGCAAATGATCCGAGGTAGGTTTTGATTAGTCCGGTGTGGAAGGTAGTTGAGGTTTTAGTTGCTATGAGTTGTAGGTCAGCGAGTCCTTCGGGGCCCATTTTTTTGTATCAGGATAGGTCAATTAGGTGTGAGGCAATTTTTTGTCCGTTGTTTAGTAGATTTGTAGAGCTGAGACGGTGTATTAGTGGGTTGAAGTATCCTAGTGTGGATGAGAAGTTTAGGAGGGTGGTTTGTTTTGGTTGGGTTAAAGTGTGTGTTATGTTTGAGAGTTCTAGGGCTAGGATTGCTCCTAGAACTGTAACGATAATTGCTGTGGTTTTTGTGAGCATGGGCATGGTTATGGGGGAGTTTTTTGCGGGGGTGATGTAGGATGTGATAAGTAGGCCAGCTAGGATGCTACCTAGGGCAAGGCGGGTGATTGGGTTGATGATTGTTGGGTTGTTTTCATTTATGGGCATGGTTGTTGGGGTACGGGTGAATCCTGCTTGGACTAATAGGGTCATGCGTAGGCTGTAGGTTGCGGTGAATGAAGTAGCTAGGAGTGTTAGTAGTAGTGCTCAGGTGTTTAGGTAAGAGGTATTTAGGCTTTCAATGATGAGGTCTTTTGAGTAGAAGCCTGCTAGGAATGGGGTTCCTGTTAGAGCCAGGTTCCCGATAGTTAGGCACGAGGTTGTTGTAGGGAGTATTTTTTGTAGCCCTCCTATTTTTCGGATGTCTTGCTCTCCATTGAGGTTATGGATGATTGGCCCTGAGCAAAGGAACAATATAGCCTTGAAGAAGGCATGTATGGAGATATGGAGGAAGGCTAGTTGTGGAAGGTTTAGTCCGATGGTAACTATTATTAGCCCGAGTTGGCTAGAGGTTGAGAAGGCAATGATCTTTTTGATGTCGTTTTGTGTAAGTGCACATGTGGCGGCAAATAGCGTGGATAGAGCCCCTAGGCATAGGCAGGTGGTGAGGGCAGTTTGGTTGTTTGATAGTATGGGGTGGGTACGGATGAGTAGGAAAATTCCGGCTACAACTATAGTGCTGGAGTGGAGTAGGGCGGAGACTGGGGTTGGGCCTTCCATGGCAGCTGATAGTCACGGGTGGAGGCCAAATTGAGCTGATTTTCCTGCGGCGGCCAGGATGAGGCCGAGTAGGGGGAGTGTTGGAGTTTGGGTGGGGGAGAAGGCTTGCTGAATTTCCCAGGTGTTTGTGGTTGTGGCAAGTCATGCTATGCTTAGGATGACGCCAATATCCCCAATTCGATTGTAGAGCACAGCTTGTAGTGCTGCTGTGTTGGCTTCTGCTCGTCCTTGTCATCAGCCAATTAGTAGGAAGGATATGATTCCAACTCCTTCTCAGCCAATGAATAGTAGGAATATGTTGTTGGCGATGGTTAGTGTTAGTATGGCGATTAAAAAGGTTAGGAGATAGGAGAAAAATTTTGTGATGTGTGGTTCTGAGGCTATATATCACGTTGCGAATTGGAGAATTGATCATGTTACAAAAAGTGCAATGGGGAAGAATAGGAGGGAGTATTGGTCTATTTTGAAGCTAAGTGGGATTTTGAAGTTTGTGGTGAATTTTCATTCTCAGCTAGTGGTGGTGCTTTCTATGCCTGAGTATATGAAGAGTACTATTGGTAGTAGGCTGACTAGGAAGGCGGTTTTGACAGTGTGTGTGATGGTGAGGGGGGAGTTTTGAAGGGTCTTTGATAGTAGGGGTAGTAGTGTTGGTATAAGGATGATCGTTAATGTGAGGAGCATGGAGGTGTTGAGGAGTAGTGCCGTCTCCATTACTTTTACTTGGATTTGCACCAAGATTGATGGCTCCTAAGACCAGTGGATTACTTTTATCCTTTAAAAGTAAGGGGGCTGAGGGCTCAGACTCAGATGCAAGAGTTAGCAGTTCCTGCTGGTTGTAACCTCCCCTCGGCAGGTAAGAAGGGTTTAACTTCTATTTTTAGAATCACAGTCTAACGTTTGGGTTAAAACTATACTTGCATAAGGGGGTTCCGGAAATTAGTTCTGGCTTTAAGATTAGCAGTAGTAGGGGGATAATGTGGAGGGTTATTAGGAGGTGCTCTCGTGTATTTGAGTTTTGGATGAGTGTGATGTGTGTTGGTAGGGTCCCTCGTTGGGTTATTAGTAGCATGAACAGGGTGTATGAGGCAGTTAGTAAGGTTGCGATGCCAGTTAGGATGATTGTGAGGGCAGATCAGTTGAATAGGGCGATTATAATGGTTAGTTCAGCTATTAGGTTTGTGGTTGGTGGGAGGGCTATGTTTGTGAGGTTGGCCAGGAGTCATCAGGTGGCCATGAGGGGCAAGAGGGGCTGTAGACCTCGTGTTAGGATAAGAATTCGGCTATGGGTACGTTCGTAGTTTGTGTTGGCTAGGCAAAATAGTATTGATGATGTTAATCCGTGGGAGATTATGAGGATTATTGCCCCTGAGAATGATCAGTGGGTTTGGATTATACTTGCAGCGATGACGAGGCCTATGTGGCTTACGGATGAGTAGGCAATGAGTGATTTGAGGTCAGTTTGGCGAAGGCAGATGGAGCTAGTTATTAGTGCACCTCATAGGGCTAGTGTGAGGAATGGATAGTGTAGGTGTGTTGAGAGGGGGGTTATTAGGAGGGTGATTCGTATAATGCCGTATCCGCCTAGTTTTAGGAGTAGGGCAGCAAGTAGTATGGATCCAGCGATTGGGGCTTCTACGTGAGCTTTGGGGAGTCATAGGTGTAGGCCGTATAGAGGGGCTTTTACCATAAATGCTGTTAGGAGGGCTAGTCCTGATAGGAGGTCGGCTCAGGAGTTGGTGAGTGTAGGGGGGACTAGTTTTAATATTGCAAGGTGTAGGGTGCCAGTTTGGGCGTGGAGGTGTAAGATTGTGACTAGTAGTGGTAGGGAGCTGATGAGCGTATAGAATAGGAGGTAGGTACCGGCACTTAGGCGCTCTGGTTGATTTCCTCATCGTGTAATAAGGATTAGGGTGGGGATTAGGGTTGCTTCGAATGAAATGTAGAATAATATTAATTCTGTAGTTGAGAAAGCTAGAATAAGGAATGGTTGGACTGTGATTAAGGTTATAATAAAGACTCGCTTCCGTGTTGGTGGTTCGTGTTGGATGTGGTTTTGGCTTGCTATGATTATGAGTGGGAGTAGTCAACAGGATAGTACTAGTAGGGGGGCTGAGATTTGGTCAATACCAGCCCATTGTGTCAAGTTTTTGTGAGGGTAATATGTTGGGAGAAGTCATTGTAGGCTAAAAGTAGCGATTAAGAGGCTGTGGGTGGTGGTGTTAGTTCATAGAAATTTTTGGGGGGATAGGAGGGCTGTGGGGAGAAGTATGGTTATTGGAAGGAGAATTTTTAGCATTGTAGGAGGTTTAAGTTGTGTAGGTGGTCGGAGCCATGAGTTCGTGTGGATGCTACTAGTATTGCTAGGCCTGTACCCGCCTCGCAGGCGGAGAATGTTAGCATGAGTACGGGTACTAGGGTAAATGATGTGGCTTGGTTTTCGACGGGTCAGGTTGATAGGGCAATGTATATAGATAGTATTATGCTCTCTAGGCATAGTAGGGCAGAGATTAGATGGGTTCGGTGGAAGGCTAGCCCTAAGCTGCTTAGGGTAAAGGCTGAGTAGAAGCTTAGGTGTAGTAGAGACATAAAGAAAGTCATAGGGTCAGACTATGGTTTGTTGAGTCGAAGTCAACTGTCTTGGTTAGACTAACTTTCTGTGCTTATTCTGCTCATTCTAGTCCTCCTTGCATTCACTCATAAATTAGTCCGAGTGTAAGGAGGAGGATGATAATGGATGCTCAGATTAGGGTGGTAGTGGGGGAGTGGAGTTGAATAGCCCAGGGGAGTGGAAGTAGGAGTGCAATTTCTAGGTCGAATAGCAGGAATAGGATTGCTACTGAGGAAGAATCGGATTGAGAATGGAAGGCGGGCGGACCCGAGTGGGTCGAAGCCACATTCATAGGGGGATAGTTTTTCTGAGTCTGGGTTGGTTTGGGCAAGTCAGAAGTTTAATGCGGTTAGGAGTATGCTTAGGACGAGGGACAAGGTAAGTATAAATGTGATTATATTGATTGCTCTTCTCTGGGGTTGTACCAGATTTTAGAGATTGGAAGTCAATTGTAATTAGTATACTAGAAGAGCAGGATCCTCATCAATAGATGGTTATGTAGAGGAATAATCAGATGACGTCTACGAAGTGTCAGTATCAGGCTGCTGCCTCGAATCCGAAGTGGTGGTTTGATGTAAAGTGGAATTTAATTAGTCGCAGGAGGCAGACTGATAGGAAGGAGGATCCAATGATTACATGGAGGCCGTGGAATCCTGTAGCGACGAAGAAGGTTGAGCCGTACACGCCGTCGGCAATTGAGAATGGGGCTTCGTAGTATTCTGTTGCTTGGAGGGCTGTAAAGTAGAGTCCGAGTAGGACTGTGAGGGTAAGTGCGTGAATTGCTTGCTTTCGGTTGCCTTCTGTAATGCTGTGATGTGCTCATGTTACGGTAACGCCTGAGGCCAAGAGGATGGCTGTATTTAGTAGGGGTACTTCTAGGGGGTTGAGGGGGTGGATTCCTGTTGGGGGTCATTGTCCGCCTAGTTCTGGGGTGGGGGCTAGGCTAGAGTGGAAGAATGCTCAGAAAAATCCTAGGAAGAAGAATGCCTCGGAGGTGATGAATAGAATTATTCCGTATCGCAGGCCTTTTTGGACTGTGGGGGTATGGTGGCCTTGGAAGGTGCTTTCTCGTACGATATCTCGTCATCATTGAAGTATGACCAGGACTATGGAGAGTAAGCCCAGGGTTAAGAGTTGTGAGGAGTTGTAGTGGAACCATATGATTAGTCCGGAGGTGGTAAGGAGGGCGGCTGCCGCCCCAAAGATGGGTCAGGGGCTTGGGTCTACTATGTGGTATGAGTGTGCTTGGTGGGCCATTAAATGTTTTCTTGTAAGTAGAGGCTTAGTAGGAGAACGAAGACGTAAGCTTGGATTATGGCTACTGCTACCTCTAAGATGGTGAGGAGGAATAGGACTAGTGCGGTTAAGGCAGATACTGTTGGTATGATGGGGAGTAGGGCGGTGGTAGCTGTGGAGATAAGTTGGATGAGTAAATGTCCGGCTGTAAGATTTGCTGTAAGGCGTACTCCTAGAGCTAGTGGGCGGATGAGTAGGCTAGTGGTTTCGATTAGGATTAGGGCAGGGATTAGGGGAGTAGGGGTGCCTTCGGGTAGGAGGTGACCTAGGGAGGTTGAGGGTTGGTTTCGTAGGCCTGTGAGAAGCGTAGCAAGTCAGAGGGGGAAGGCAAGTGCTATGTTCATTGATAGTTGGGTGGTTGGGGTGAATGTGTACGGCAATAGGCCTAGCAGGTTGATTGTGAGTAGGAGTATTATTAGCGATGTTAAGATTAGGGCTCATTTGTGGCCTTTCTTGTTTAGTGGGATTATTAGTTGTTTTGTGACTAGGTGAAAGAACCATAATTGGAGGGTGGAGAGGCGGTTAGTAATCCATCGGTTGTTGAGGGTGGGGATGAGTAGGGCTGGGAAGAGCATTGAGAGCAGGATTAGTGGGATTCCTAGGAGACAGGGGCTTGTGAATTGATCGAAGAAGCTTAGGTTCATGGTCAGGTTCAAGGAGTTGTTTTGGTGGTTGTAGGGGTTTTGTTGGAGGGGGAGTTAGTGGGGATAAATGATAGGAGTTTTGGTTGGATGATTAAGGAGAAGGTTAATCATGATAGGAGTATGATGAAGAGTCATGGGTTTGGGTTGAGCTGTGGCATGTCATTAAGGAGGGGTGAAGAGTCCTCTTTCTCTAGCTTAAAAGGATAGTGCTAGTACATAGCTTCTTAATGATTAGGATGATAGGAGTGAAGATCACTTTTCAAAGTGGGCGAGGGGGGTAGATTCTACTACGATTGGCATGTAACTGTGGTTGGCTCCGCAGATTTCTGAACACTGACCATAGAAGATTCCTGGGCGAGTGGTGATAAATGACGTCTGATTTAGTCGTCCCGGGATTGCGTCGGTTTTTACTCCCAGGGTGGGGATTGCTCAGGAGTGAAGGACGTCTCCGGCAGTAACGATGATGCGAATGGGGGATTCTATGGGTACGATAACACGATGGTCTACTTCTAGTAGTCGGAAATGCCCTGGTGAGAGTTCGATGGTGGGGATTATGTATGAGTCGAATGTTAGATCTTTGAAGTCAGTATATTCGTAAGTTCAATACCATTGGTGTCCGATGGCCTTTAGGGTCAGGTCGGGCTCATCAATTTCATCTATTATGTATAGGATTTGTAGGGAGGGTAAAGCAAGCAGAATGAGGACAATAGCTGGCAGGATTGTCCAGATTAGTTCGACTTCTTGGGCGTCGACGGTGTTTGAGGATAGCTTTTCTAGTAGTATGAGTGTTAAGAGATAGAGGACCAGGCTGCAAATTGCTAGGGCAACTATTAGGGCGTGATCGTGGAATTCAACGAGTTCTTCTATGATGGGAGATGAAGCGTCTTGAAATCCGAATTGTGAATTGTTGGCCATAATGGGATGTACAGGGTTTTCACCTGTGATTTAGTCTTGACAAGGCTATGTAATGGGTTTACTAACATCTCATGAGAAAGAAGCATAAGTGGTTTGATGCGGTTGGCTTGAAACCAGCGTATGGAGGTTCGATTCCTTCCTTTCTTGTACTTGGACAAAGGCTGGTTCTTCAAAGGTGTGGTATGGAGGTGGGCAGCCGTGGATTCATTCAATGTTTGTGGTGATTAGTTCTGGTTGTAGGACTTTTCGTTTTGAGGCGAAAGCCTCTCAGATGATAAATATTAGTATGATTACGGCTGTTATTGAGATTAGTGAGCCGATGGATGATATTGTGTTTCACAGGGTGTATGCATCTGGATAGTCTGAGTATCGTCGTGGTATGCCGGCTAGTCCTAGGAAGTGTTGTGGGAAGAAGGTTAAGTTAACGCCCGTGAATATGACCCCGAAGTGGGCTTTGGCCCAGGTGGGGTGTAGGGTGTATCCCGTGAATAGCGGGAATCAGTGGGTGAATCCCGCTAGGATGGCAAAGACGGCTCCTATTGAGAGGACGTAGTGGAAGTGGGCAACTACGTAGTATGTGTCGTGTAGGGCGATGTCTAGTGAAGAGTTTGCTAAGACGATGCCTGTTAGGCCTCCGATGGTGAAGAGGAAGATGAAGCCTAGGGCTCATAGAATAGGTGGGTCTCATTTGATGGTTCCTCCGTGCAGTGTTGCTAATCAGCTGAAGACTTTGATGCCAGTTGGGATAGCAATAATCATAGTGGCAGATGTGAAGTATGCTCGGGTGTCTACGTCTATTCCTACTGTGAATATGTGGTGGGCTCATACGATAAAACCCAAGAATCCAATGGATAATATAGCTCACACTATTCCTATGTAGCCGAACGGCTCTTTTTTGCCGGCGTAGTATGTTACTACGTGCGAGATTATTCCGAAGCCTGGCAGAATTAGGATATAGACTTCTGGGTGGCCGAAGAATCAGAAGAGGTGTTGGTATAGTACAGGATCACCTCCTCCAGCAGGGTCAAAGAATGTAGTGTTTAGGTTTCGGTCTGTTAGCAGCATGGTGATTCCAGCAGCGAGGACTGGGAGTGAGAGAAGTAGTAGTACTGCGGTGATGAGGACAGACCACACGAATAGAGGAGTCTGGTATTGTGAGAGAGCTGGTGGTTTTATGTTGATAGCGGTTGTGATGAAGTTGATTGCGCCCAGGATGGATGACACACCAGCTAGGTGGAGGGAGAAGATAGCTAGGTCTACTGATGCCCCAGCGTGGGCAAGGTTGCCGGCTAATGGAGGGTACACGGTTCATCCTGTACCTGCTCCCGCCTCTACTGTAGAGGAGGCCAGTAGGAGTAAGAAGGAGGGGGGAAGTAGTCAGAAGCTTATGTTGTTTATACGTGGGAATGCTATGTCGGGGGCACCAATTATAAGTGGGACCAGTCAGTTTCCAAATCCCCCAATTATGATGGGCATTACTATGAAGAAAATTATTACGAAGGCGTGAGCGGTAACAATTACGTTGTAGATTTGGTCATCGCCTAAGAGGGTTCCGGGCTGTCCAAGTTCGGCACGAATGAGTAGGCTAAGAGCTGTGCCGACCATGCCAGCTCATGCGCCAAAGATTAAGTACAGGGTGCCAATGTCTTTGTGGTTGGTTGAGAATAATCATCGGTTGATGAATGTCATAGGTAAGGTAAGATGGCTGAGTGTTGAAGCGTTAGGCTGTAGTCCTTTTTACAGAGGTTTGATTCCTCTTCTTATCGGCTCTGTAGTGAAATTCATGTTGAGTTGCAAGCTCATTGATGTGCACTAAGAGTGCACCGGAGTCTGACGGTTTATTGATAGGCAGAAGCTCGTTGGTTTGGGCGTCTAGCTGTTAACTAGAATTTTGCGGGATCGAGGCCCGCCTGTCTAGGTAAGGTCCTAGCTTAATAAGAGCATCTGAGTTGCATTCAGAGGGTGCAGGTTAGTATCTTGCGGGCCTTAGCAGAAACTAAGAGGGTTTAACTCTTGTTTAAGGCTTTGAAGGCCTTCGGTTTGGGTTTATCCTAAGTTTCTAGATAGTGGCTAAGATTATGGGGGACAGGGGTAGGAGCGAGATTGACAAGGAGGCGAGGGTGGCAGTCAGGGTACTTGTCGGTTTGTTAATATGTCATTGTTTTATGCGGTTGGTGGAGTTTGGTGGGAGTGTGATTGTTGAGTAGTATGCGAGGCGGAGGTAGAAGAATAGTCCGAGTAGTGAGAGGAGGGCGATAATTGTGGCTGTTGTGGTTAGCTCTTGTTTAGTAAGTTCTTGGATAATAAGTCATTTAGGCAGGAAGCCTGTTAGTGGGGGAAGCCCAGCTAGAGAGAGTAGGGCCAACATAAGGGTTGTGCTTAGTATGGGGGTTTTTGTTCATGTTGTTATTAGTATTGATAGGCTTAGGGCTTTGGTTGTGTTTAGAGTGAGGAATACGGTGGCAGTTATCAGGGTGTATAGGTAGAAAGTTAGTAGGGTGAGTTTGGGGTTGTAGATGATGATGACGGCTATTCAACCTAGGTGGGAGATAGATGAGAAGGCAAGGATTTTTCGCACTTGTGTTTGGTTTAGTCCTATTCAACCTCCTAAGGCTGCTGAGGCAATAGCTATGGTAGTTAGTAGTGCTGGGTTGAGTGAGTGGGATGTTAGGAAAAGAAGGGTAATTGGGGGGAATTTCATTATTGTTGACAGTAGCAGGGCGGTAATTAGGGATGAGCCTTGAAGTACTTCGGGGAATCAGAAGTGAAATGGTACTAGGCCTAGTTTTATTGCAATTGCTGCTGTTAGTAGGAGAGATGATGTTGGATGAGTTAGCTGAGTGATATCTCATTGTCCTGTAGCTCATGCATTAGACATGCTTGAGAAGAGGACTAGGGCTGAGGCAGCTGCTTGTACTAGGAAGTATTTGATTGCAGCCTCAACAGCTCGTGGGTGGTGGGACTTTGAGATGAGAGGAATGATAGCAAGAGTGTTAATTTCTAGTCCAGTTCAGGCTATTACTCAGTGATTGCTTGAGATTGTGATAGTTGATCCTAGAAGTAAACTTAGAGAGGAGATTAGTTTTGCATGCGGGTTCATTAGTAGGGGAAGGGGTTGAACCATCATTTTCGGGGTATGGGCCCGATAGCTTTATTAGCTGACCTTACTAGGAAATAATATAAAGGAAGTATGGAGGGCTTTGATCTCTTCTGTGTAGGTTCGATTCCTACTTTTCTAAGGTGGTCTTAGGAAATGAGAGGGCTGGTATACCTCTATGTTCACTTTATCATAGTGACCCTTTGCGTTCAGGCACATTTCCTTAAGTAAGGAGGTAGGCCTGCGTAGCAGATTGGTATGCTAGTATGTCAGAGGCATAGTGCTAGTGTCAGGGGTAGGAAGTTTTTTCAGAGGAGATGCATGAGTTGGTCATAGCGGAATCGTGGGTAGGAGGCACGGATTCATAGAAAGCTCGAGGAGAGGAGTAGGGTTTTTGTGGCAAGGACTGTTGGGAATAGTTCCGAGGGAAGGTTGAGTGAGCTTGGGTTTAAGAATAGGATGGTGGTTAGTGCATTTATTAGTATGATGTTTGCATATTCAGCCAGGAAAAATAGGGCAAATGGACCTGCGGCATATTCTACGTTGAAGCCCGATACTAGCTCAGATTCTCCTTCTGTGAGGTCGAATGGGGCACGATTTGTTTCGGCAAGTGTGGAGACGCTAAATAAGATTGCACGGGGCCAGGAAGACAAAATAAGGCATAGTGGTTCTTGGGTGATGGCAAGAGTGTTTAGGGTATAGCTTCCGCTTAGTATGATTGTAGATAGGAGGATGATGGCTAATGTTACTTCGTAGGAGATAGTTTGTGCTACTGCCCGTAGGGCGCCGATTAGGGCGTATTTTGAGTTTGAGGCCCACCCAGATCAAAGGATTGAATAGACTGCTAGGCTTGATATAGCCAAGAGAAAGAGAAGACCTAGGTTTAAGTCAGCGAGGGAGAAGGGAAGAGGAAGGGGGATTCAGATTGTAATTGCTAGGAGAAGGGCTAGTATGGGGGTTATAATGAATAGAAGTGGAGAGGAGGTAGAGGGGCGGATGGGTTCCTTGATAAATAGTTTTACCCCATCAGCTACAGGTTGTAGCAGGCCGAAGGGGCCTACGATGTTTGGGCCTTTTCGGGCTTGCATGTAGCTTAGTACCTTGCGTTCTATTAGTGTTAAGAAGGCTACGGCAATTAGGATTGGGATGGCATAGGACAAGGATATGACAAGGTAATTTGTGGTGTGGGATTGAGTCATGGGAGTGTGGAAAAGCTAGAGAGAGGATTTGAACCTCTGGGTAAAGGGCTTAAGCCTTTTGCATTTGCCGGGCTCTGCCACGCTAGCAATCCTTTTCTAGGACGTTAGGGTGTGGGTGGTCTTTTAGGTAATTTAGTTGAGATCATTACTTGGAGGTAGGGCGTGCCTGATAGTATTGGCCCTGCTTTCCCGGTCCTTTCGTACTAGGGAAGGCCCAATCATAGATAGAAACCGACCTGGATTGCTCCGGTCTGAACTCAGATCACGTAGGACTATTAATCGTTGAACAAACGAACCCTTAATAGCGGCTGCACCATTAGGGTGTCCTGATCCAACATCGAGGTCGTAAACCTCCCTGTCGATATGGGCTCTTGGGGGAGATTGCGCTGTTATCCCTGGGGTAGCTTGGTCCATTTATCAATTATATTGGGTCTGGTTACTATTAGTACGTTGAGTGGTTGCTCTTGGTCAAGAGGGGAGGTCTTATTTTTGGAGGGTTTGCTTTTCTCCAAGGTCGCCCCAACCGAAAAATGCGGGCCAGTGTTTATAGGCATAGTGAGCCTAGTAGGCGGTAGATGTATTTGTGGTGGCCGCTGATTTTTAAGTTCCACAGGGTCTTCTCGTCTTATGTGCTTATCCCTGCTTTTGCACAGGGAGATCAATTTCACTGATTATCTGTAAGAGACAGTTAAGACCTCGTTTAGCCATTCATACAAGTCTCGATTTATGGGACAATTGATTGCGCTACCTTCGCACGGTTAGGATACCGCGGCCGTTGAACGTGGTGTCACTGGGCAGGCATCACCTTCAATACTTGGTTCGCTGAAGGCTATGTTTTTGGTAAACAGTCGGGCCTTAAGTTTGCCTAGTTCCTTTTACAGATTTTAATCTTTCTAGTAGGCGCTCCTGGGTTGGGTTAACAGGGTGGGTTTGATACTTAATCTTGTTGGACTTGGTGTATCAGCCTGTCTGTTAATAATGGGGTGATGTAAGCTTGCGCTTAAGAGGGGCATTCCCTGGTTACTCATTTTAGCATTGACCCTTCTATTGGTATAGGTTGGCCTGTTGGTGGGGAGGGAGTCGCATTGTTTTGTGGATTTTTGTGTGGGAAGCTTTGACGCACTTTTTGTTGGTGGCTGCTTTAGGGCCTACAGTTTTAGGGGTGTCGAGTGATTATCCGCTGGGGGAGGTTGTATCCTTTTTCAAAGGAGCTGTACCCCCTTTGAATGACTCTTGATCTACTTCGTGGTAGGTTGGGTTGAGTGTCCGTGGAGGAAGATTAAGAGGGAACTTAAATTCGTCTCACAGGCAACCAGCTATCGCCCAGCTCGGTTGGCTTTTCACCTCTACTAGCAAGTCATCCCACTCTTTTGCAACAGAGACGGGTTCGCTCATGAATAGCTGCTTGCGAGTAGCTCGCTTGGGTTTCGGGGGCGGCAAGCTTAAATTCGTTTTGCTTGGTTGTTCTTGCTAAATCATAATGCAAAAGGTACAAGGGCTCATCTTTGCTGTCTATTGCTTGGTTTAGTTCACTATTATTTCATCTCTCCCTTACGGTACGAGTTTCTATCGCGCCAAGATATGGGTGCCTTTTCTATCGCCTATACTAAGTTGAAAGAATGTTTTAGCCAGTAGTGTAAGTGGTTTATTGATTTAGTTAGTTGGGGTGTGATTGGGCTAGAATAAGCTTCAAGACGATCTGATGGGTGGCAGACATCTTTCAGGTGTAAGCTGAATGCTTTGTATTATAGCTACGTCTTGTGTGCTAAGTGCACCTTCCGGTACACTTACCTTGTTACGACTTACCTCATCTTCAGCTGATTAGCATATTAGTCATAAGGGGTTGTAGCTTGTGAGGAGGGTGACGGGCGGTATGTACGTGCTCCGGGGCCGGTTTAAAGGGGGCTTTATTGTCCCGCTTTACTGCTAAATCCGCCTTCTAAGGGTGGTTTCACACCCTCTTTCGTGAAGTTTTCTAGCTTAGAAAATGTAGCCCATTTCTTCCACCCCATGGGCTATACCTTGACCTGTCGTGTTAGCGGGGTTGAGGCTATTGTGCTCACTGTTGTACTCTCAGGAAAGGTGAACTGGCGACGGCGGTATGTAGGCTGCTTTAGCAAGGGGCGGTCGGGTATATCGTGGGTTATCGATTATAGAACAGGCTCCTCTAGGTGGGTTTGGGGCACCGCCAAGTCCTTAGAGTTTTAAGCGTTTGTGCTCGTAGTTCTCAGGCGGATGCTTTAGTGAGCTAAGCATCGAGATTTAGGGCCAGGCATAGTGGGGTATCTAATCCCAGTTTGTGTCCAAGCTTTCGTGGGGTTTAATTAATCAGGAAGTGCTAAGATCGTCTTAAGGGTGGGCTTAGGGGCATCTTGGGCTTATGACAGCTTAGTTGCGGCTTGATCTTAGTTATTATGATAGTATTAACACCACTCTTTACGCCGTGTACAGTTAATTCGGGTTTCTTGTATGACCGCGGTGGCTGGCACAAGATTTACCAACCCTAGGTGCTGCTATAACTAAGTCAAGTTTGCACTTATTGCTTAATGTTAATTACTGCTGAGTACCCGTGGGGGCGTGGCTGGGCAAGGCGTCTTGGGCTACTAACCATGGGTGTGCCTGATACCTGCTCCTTTTGTCTTGGTAAGAGGTTAGGGGCATTTACACTGGGGCGCGGATACTTGCATGTATATGTCTAGCAAGAACTAACGGTAAGGTTAGGACTAAGTCTTTTGTCATCGGGCATTTGATGGGCCATCTTGGCATCTTCAGTGCCATGCTTTATTGTTAAGCTACGAAGAC